AAAGGATCCCCAGAGGACCTGTATAATAATTGGGTTTATACCAATAAAAAAAAAAAAAACAACTTGAGTAATGAGTTAATAAATCGAATAGAAGCTATAGAGAAGGGGTCTCTTTCAATAGATGTACTTGAAAAACGTATCCGATTGTGCCATGATGAGAATGGACAAAAATGCTTGCCTAAATGGTATGATCCGTTTTTCAACGGACCATACCGTGGAACAATTACAAAGGTAGATTCACAAAACAAGGATGATTCAACCACTTCAAAAGAAGATTCAAAAGAAGATTTCATGGGAATGGTTTGGATAAATAAGATTTATGGGTTTTTCTCTAAGCTTCAAAATTCCCGAGAATTTGAACAGAAAAAAGATCCTTTAAATGAAAAGTTATTATCAACAGACATTGATCAGCCTTTTACCTCAAAAAGCAGCAAATTCGATGAAGAATCAACACCATATTTTAAAGGACTTGCTTTATTGGACGAACAAAGAAGGTTTGATTCAGAAAATAAAAAGAAATACTTAAAATTTTTATTTGATGTAATTACAAATGATTCAAATTATCAAACAATTAGAAAAAATGGGATTGGAATAGAACAAATTAATAAAACACTTCCTCAATGGTCATATAAATTGACCGAGGATTTGGAAGATCAGGAAGACGAAAATCCGGCAGAATCAACGGACGATCCTGGGATTCGTTCCAGAAAAGCCAGACTTGTAATAATTTATAGTGATAAAGATCCGAGTTTCCATCCTGATAATAGTGATCAAGCAGAGGAAGTGGCTTTGATACGTTACACACAACAATCGGATTTTCGTCGGGATATAATTAAAGGGTCTATGCGGCCTCAAAGGCGTAAAACCTTTATTTGGGAAATACTTCAAGCAAACGTGCATTCCCCACTTTTTTTGGACAGAATCGACAAAACGTCTTTTTCTTTTGATATCTCCAAAATGAGTATGGGTAAAGAGCTCGAATTCAAAACTTCGAATTCAGAAAATTCTGAGGAAATAGAGACAACAGATAAAAAAAAAGAAGAGAAAAACGAACGGGTAATAATAGCGGAAACTTGGGATTCTGTTATATTTGCTCAACCCATACGGGGTTGTATGTTAGTAGCCCAATCGATTCTTAGAAAATACGTCGTTTTACCCGGACTGATAATAGTTAAAAACCTCGGCCGTATCTTATTATGTCAAGTGCCCGAGTGGGACGAAGATTTTCAAGAATGGAATAAAGAAATGCACATTAAATGTACTTATAATGGTGTTCAATTATCAGAAACAGAATTTCCCAAACGCTGGTTAATAGATGGTATTCAGATAAAAATTATATTTCCTTTTTCACTGAAACCTTGGCATAGATCTAAGCAAAGATCCACTCAAGGAGACCCAATGAAAAATAAAGGAAAAAAACAAAATTTTTGTTTTTTAACAGTATGGGGCCGTGAAGCTGAACAACCCTTCGGTCCTCCCCGAAAAAAACCTACCCTTGATTTTTATAAACCCATTTTGAAAGAATTAAAAAAAGAAATGCTAAAGGTAAAAAGTAGATTTTTTATAGTTCTAAAAACCCTCAAAAATAGAAGAAAAGGGTTTACGGAAGGTTCAAAAGAAAATACAACATGGGTTATCAAGATAGTTCTTTTTTTCAAAATAAAAATGAAAGAAGTAAATCCTACTTTTTTAGTGGGATCGCAGAAAGTATATGAACCGAGTAAAAATATAAAAGATTCTATAGTAAATAATAAAATTACCCACGAGTTGAACATTCAAACAAAATCGATAATAGATTGGACAAATTATTCACTGACAGAAAAAAAAATAAAAGATCTGTCTGGTCGTACAACCACAATCAGAGATCAAATCGAAAGAATTACAAAGGATAAGAAAAGAATATTTATAACTTCAGATATAAATCCTAGTCCTGATGAAACAGGTTGGTATGACAGAAAGAAAAGATCAGAATCCAAAAAAGATATTTGGCAGATATCAAAAAAAACAAGTACAAGATTAATACGTAACTGGCATTCTTTTTTTAAATGTTTCATTGAAACAATATACATAGATATTTTTCTATTTACTATTAATATTCCGAGAATATATGCACAACTGTTTCTTGAATCAACAAAAAAGACTATCAATAAATACATTTGCAATGATGAAAGACATCAAAGAGTAATTGATGAAACAAATCAAAACAAAATTCCATTTATTTCAACTATAAAAAAGTTGTTTTCTAATATTACTAATATTTTTAACAAAAGTAATAAAAATTCACAGATTTCTTGTGACTTTTTTTCTTTATCTCAAGCATATGTATTTTATAAATTATTGCAAACCCAAGTTATTAACTTAGATCGCTTCGGATCTGTACTTAAATATCACGGAACATCCATTTTTCTTAAGAAGAGAATAAAGGATCACTTAGGGACACAAGAGATATTTGATTCCAAATTAAAACAGAAGAAACTTTTGAATTCTGGAATGAATGAATGGAAAAATTGGTTAAGGGGTCATTATCAATACAATTTACCTCATATTCGATGGTCTAGATTAGTCCCGCAAAAATGGAGAAATCTAATTAATCAACGTGATACAATTCCAAATAAAGGCTCCAAAACCTTTTATTCATCTGAAAAAGAAAAAGACCAATTCATTTATTACAAGAAACAAAATAATTTTGGAATGAATTCATTGACGAATAAAAAAGAAAAATTAAAAAAACGTTACAGATATGATCTTTTATCATACAAATATATTAATTATGAGGAGAGGAAGGACTCATCCATTTATGGATCATTAGTCAAAATAAATGGAGACCCCGAAATTAGATATAATTACAACAGACCTAAATCCGAATCATTCTTTTATGTACCGGAAGTTATAGCCATTACTGATTATTTAGTAGGGGAAGAATGGATTAGCAATACAGGTAAAAATCTAGATAGAAAATATTTGGATTGGGGAATTATCAATTTGTGTCTTAAAAAAAATATCAATATTGAATACTGGACCCATATGGATACCAGGACCAACATTAGTAAAGATACTAAGACTCGACCTAATGATTATCCAATTTTGGATAAAAAAAATCTTTTTTATCTCACGATTGATCAAGAAATCAACCCATCCAATCCAAAAAAAAACCTTTTTGATTGGATGGGAATGAATGAAGAAATGCTATATTATCCCATGTCGAATCTCGAACCTTGGTTCTTTCCAGAATTTGTACTACGTTATGATGCATATAAGATGAAACCTTGGATTATACCAATCCAATTACTTTTTTTAAATTTGTATGGAAACGAAAACATTAGTAAAAACATCAACGTAAATCGAAAGATGAATCCTAGTATATTATCTAATATAAAAAAGCATCTTGGATTAAAAAATCTAAATCAAGAAGAAAAAGAATGGCTGGGCCGTGAAACTTTTGGATCAGATGCACAAAACCAAGAAAAATATTTTTTTGAAAAGGATTACGCAGAATTCGACATTAAAAAACCTAGAGAAAAAGGACAACCTAAAAGCAGCAAGGAAACAGAACTTGATTCCTTATTGAAAAGATATTTGCTTTTTCAATTGAGATGGCATAACTCTTTGAATCAAAAAATAATTGATAATATCAAAGTATATTCGCTCCTGCTTAGACTAAAAAATCCAAGAGAAATTGCTATATCCTCTATTCAAAGAGGAGAAATGCGACTGGATGTAATGCTTATTCAAAAGGATCTAAATCTTACAGGATTAATAAAAAGAGGACTTTTTATTATTGAACCAATTCGCCTATCTCTAAAATGGGATGTACAATTTCTTATGTATCAAATCATAGGTATTTCGTTGGTCCATAAGGATAAACACCAAACTCATATTAATATAAGATATCGAGAAAAAAAATATGTTGATAAAAGTGATTTCGATGGATCCATTTTTCCACATGGAAAACCTCTTGTGAATGGAGATGAAAATCATTATGATTTGCTTGTTCCTGAAAATATTCTATCTCCTAGACGTCGTAGAGAATTTCGAATTCTAATGAGTTTGAGTTCAGGAAAGGGAAATATTGTGGATAGAGATCAGATCGTTTTTAATGGTAAAAACGTAAAGAATTGTGAACAATTTTCTTATAAGGACAAGTATCTTGATACAGATACAAATAAATTAATTCAACTCAAATTATTTCTTTGGCCCAATTATCGATTAGAAGATTTAGCTTGTATGAATCGCTATTGGTTTGATACCCATAATGGAAGTCGTTTCAGTATGTCAAGGATACGTATGTATCCACGATACCGAATTTTTTAATTGATGGTCTATTTTCTATATCTTCATCGTTATATCCAGTATATGAAGGCATAGAGATGTATACACATATTGTGTTACACGGCATTCTGCCACATAAATACTGCTTCAATGACCTATCAATTGCATCTCGAAATGAATTCCTCTTAAGTCCATTTTATTTTCTCTTTCGCGGGTTCTAAAAAAATGCTATCTCCTTTATTTTTATTCGAATTGAATTGAAAATTTCATTTCTTAATTTAATTGGATTTTATAGACAACAAAGTAAATCCATATCTTTGTGTATTCCAAATCGAAAAACTGGTATTATTATTCTTGATCGGTAAAATCCATATTTGTGGAAAATAAAGAAAAAAAAAGAGAAAAATTATTTTTATGGTAAAAAAGTCATTTATCTCAATTATTCCGCAAGAAGAAAAAAACAAAGGATCCGTTGAATTTCAAATATGGAGTTTCACGAAAAAAATACGTAGACTTACTTCACATTTGGAATTGCATAAAAAAGATTATTTATCCCAGAGGGGTCTGCGAAAAATTTTAGGAAAACGCCAACGGTTACTGGCCTATTTGTCAAATAAAAATAGAGTACGTTATAAAGAATTAATTGGTCAACTTAATATTCGGGAACCAAAAACTCGTTAAGTTAATTTGAATTTGAGGATTCGCTTGAATTATTTGGTTTTTAAAACGAGATCTTGAATTTTGATAAACCTTGTTTCGTTTTCGGTAATTCGTGGAATAATGAATCGGGAAAAAACATATGACTGTACCGGCTACAAGAAAAGATCTAATGATAGTCAATATGGGTCCTCAACACCCATCAATGCACGGTGTTCTTCGGCTCATCGTCACTCTAGATGGTGAAGATGTTATTGACTGTGAACCCATATTGGGTTATTTACACAGAGGGATGGAAAAAATTGCGGAAAACCGAACAATTATACAATATCTGCCTTATGTAACCCGTTGGGATTATTTAGCTACTATGTTCACAGAGGCAATAACAGTCAATGCACCAGAACAGTTGGGAAATATTCAAGTACCTAAAAGAGCTAGCTATATCAGAGTAATTATGCTGGAACTGAGTCGTATAGCTTCTCACTTATTATGGCTTGGGCCTTTTATGGCGGATATCGGTGCACAAACTCCTTTCTTCTATATTTTTAGAGAGAGGGAATTACTATATGATCTATTTGAAGCTGCCACAGGTATGCGAATGATGCATAATTACTTCCGTATCGGAGGAGTAGCTGCTGATTTACCTTATGGTTGGATAGATAAATGTTTGGATTTCTGTGATTATTTTTTAACAGAAGTAGTGGAATATCAAAAGCTTATTACGCGGAATCCTATTTTTTTGGAACGAGTTGAAGGAGTAGGGATTATTGGTGGAGAGGAAGCAATAAATTGGGGTTTATCAGGACCCATGTTACGAGCTTCCGGAATCCAATGGGATCTTCGTAAAGTTGATCATTATGAGTCTTATGATGAATTTGATTGGGAAGTTCAATGGCAAAAAGAAGGAGATTCATTATCTCGTTATTTAGTACGAATCGGTGAAATGACGGAATCCATAAAAATAATTCAACAGGCTCTAGAAGGAATCCCCGGAGGGCCCTATGAGAATTTAGAAGTCCGACGCTTTAATAGAGTCAAGGATTCCGAGTGGAATGATTTTGAATATCGATTCATTAGTAAAAAGCCTTCTCCCACTTTTGAATTGTCGAAACAAGAACTTTATGTAAGGGTCGAAGCCCCAAAGGGAGAATTAGGAATTTATTTGATAGGGGATAATAGTGTTTTTCCCTGGAGATGGAAAATTCGTCCACCCGGTTTCATTAATTTGCAAATTCTTCCTCAGCTAGTTAAAAGAATGAAATTGGCCGATATCATGACGATACTAGGTAGTATAGATATCATTATGGGAGAAGTTGATCGTTGAAATGATAATTGATACGACAGAAGTACAAGCTATCAATTCTTTTTCCAGATCGGAATCCTTTAAAGAGTCCATAGGACTCATATGGATGCTTGTCCCTATTTTTACTCTTGTATCGGGAATCACAATAGGGGTACTCGTGATTGTGTGGTTAGAAAGAGAAATCTCTGCGGGGATACAACAACGTATTGGTCCTGAATATGCAGGTCCCCTGGGAATTCTTCAAGCTATAGCGGATGGAACTAAACTACTTTTCAAAGAGGATATCCTCCCATCTAGGGGGGATATTCGTTTATTTAGTATTGGGCCATCTATAGCAGTCATATCCATTTTACTAAGTTATTCAGTAATTCCTTTTAGTTATCACCTTGTTCTAGCTGATCTTGGTATAGGGGTGTTTTTATGGATTGCCATTTCCAGTATTGCTCCTATCGGACTTCTTATCTCAGGATATGGATCGAATAATAAATATTCCTTTTCAGGTGGTCTACGAGCTGCTGCTCAATCAATTAGTTATGAAATACCATTAACTCTATGCGTGTTATCAATATCTCTACGTGTGATTCGTTGAAACATCAACCTTTATCCCCTTTCCTTATTTCTAGGAAATAGATTGAATGTATTGAATAAATATCTTTATTTTTTTATTCATCACTGGGGTCGATGAATTAAACCTGATAGTTATATGAGTGAAACAAAACAGCTTATGAATTAGCAGTAATAGGATTAATTCTCATTCCCTAAGTACGGGAGTAAAGTATAAGTACACATAAGCAGTGGAAGTTGTTTACCCCAGGGGATTGGTTGATTAGTCATCAGCCCTTGAAGCGGGTACAAAAAAAGATCAACTGTATGAACTTTTTACAATTTTTTTTTTTTGATGTATTAGCATACCGGGAATCGATCAAAAAATGAGTGGACGGTTAGGAACACCAAGATACAAAAAGGATTAGTAATGGAGATAATGTAAGGTATCCAAAGAGATATTTTTAGATAAAAGGAATCATAACGAGGGCTTTAAGTTAGTAGAAATGATCAAGGAGTACTTTCCCCCGATTCCGATCCAGAGTATGCTCCTATCCGCTGATTAAAGAAATGACTATCAGGAACGAAGTAATCCCTTATTAAAATTTTTTAGAGGAGAATCCCTCTGAGAAAGAAGAACAGGAACGAAATCAATGGAAGAAATGGAATGCAATGGGAAACGAAAAAATAAGAAATATTTTTTTTTTTTTCTTCATCTGATCTAAATTCATACAGATGGAAGTGTTATCATGATTCATGGAACTAGTGCAGTGTCTAATGATTTTTCGTAATAGAAAGAGATAGGTCGAAATACCTATTGATGCAACGCATATATTATTGAACAATTCGGTTATTACTGAACAAAGAGAAATTCTAATTTGAATTAAAATATATATATATATATGTTATGAAATAAGGTATGAGATAAATTCCGAAGCATTTTAATTATTATATTATAGCAAACAGAATTTCATTGGTCTAATTAGGAACTTTCCGATACGTCTTTATTCTATCTACTTTATAAAAGCATGTCGAAGTAATACCGAACCTTAGATTTGTTTGTGACCATAGGGGAGCCGTATGAAGCTGAGGTCTCATGTACGGTTCTGTAATAGCGATGGGAACAGTAATGTTATCATCGACTATGATTATCTAATAGTTCAAGTACAATTGATATAGTTGAGGTACAATCAAAATATGGTATTTTGGGATGGAATCTGTGGCGTCAACCCATAGGGTTTATAGTTTTTCTAATTTCTTCCCTAGCAGAATGTGAAAGATTGCCCTTTGATTTACCAGAGGCAGAAGAAGAATTAGTAGCAGGTTATCAAACCGAATATTCCGGTATCAAATTTGGTTTATTTTATGTTGCTTCTTACCTAAATCTACTAGTTTCTTCATTATTTGTAACAGTTCTGTACTTGGGGGGGTGGAATCTCTCTATTCCGTACACATTTATTCCTGAACTTTTTGGAATAAGTCAAACCGGTGGAGCTTTTGGAACAACAATAGGTATCCTTATTACACTAGCCAAAACTTATTTGTTCCTCTTCATTGCTATCGCAACAAGATGGACTTTGCCTAGAATGAGAATGGATCAACTATTAAATCTTGGGTGGAAATTTCTTTTGCCTATTTCTCTAGGTAATCTATTATTGACAACTTCTTTCCAACTCCTTTCGCTGTAACAGAATATGAAATTCTAGATTTATAAATTCTCTCAAACAAGCCAAGAGAAAGAAATACGAAAATTTTCATAGGTATCCACGATATGTTCCCTATGATGACTGGGTTCATCAATTATGGTCAACAAACAGTACGAGCCGCAAGATACATTGGTCAGAGTTTCATGATTACCTTATCCCACACGAATCGTTTACCTGTAACTATTCAATATCCTTATGAAAAATCAATCACATCAGAGCGTTTCCGCGGCCGAATCCACTTTGAATTTGATAAATGTATTGCTTGTGAAGTATGTGTTCGTGTATGCCCTATAGATCTACCTGTTGTTGATTGGAGATTGGAAACGGATATTCGAAAGAAAAGGTTGCTTAATTATAGTATTGATTTTGGAATCTGTATATTTTGTGGTAATTGCGTCGAGTATTGTCCAACAAACTGTTTATCAATGACTGAAGAATATGAACTTTCCACTTATGATCGTCACGAATTGAACTATAATCAAATTGCTTTGGGTCGGTTACCAATGTCAGTAACTGGAGATTATACAATTCAAACAAACAATTATGAATTGTACTCAAATAAAAAGAATTACGGATAAACTCCTTAAAGATTACCAATTAATTACTAAAACTCTGTTTGTTTTGATCGAAAGACAAAGCAGCAAGGTTGCCTTTTGGCTGGTCAGTAAGCACTAAAAATCTGTATTTATTATTTTTTGATTTTATTTTTATGAGAATCATAGATTGATTTTAATTTCGAATGAATTCATATATCCCCGATGATTTTGGAATATACAATCAATTCCGAACTACTTTTTTCAGATACGGAAGCGGGATTGGTACATAACTGTGTCTACATCAATTAACACCGCTTTAAGATTCAATTAAGAACGTATCAGATACAAGAAAAAATAAGGCAACCCCTTTTCCTGGCCCGATCATTAGGGTCATGAAATATTTCTACTTTAATTTTCTATTATTTTACATATAATGGATTTACCTGGACCAATACATGATATTCTTTTAGGATTTTTTGGATCGGGTATTGTATTAGGAAGTCTAGGCGTAGTATTACTTACAAATACAATCTATTCTGCTTTTTCTTTGGGTTTGGTTCTTGTTTGTATATCCTTATTCTATATTCTATCTAACTCCTATTTTGTAGCTGCTGCACAGCTCCTTATTTACGTGGGAGCCATAAATGTTTTAATCATATTTGCTGTGATGTTCATGAAAGGTTCAGAATATTCCAATGATTTTTCTCTTTGGACCGTTGGGGATGGGGTTACTTCATTGGTTTGTACAAGTATCTTTTTTTCATTAATTACTACTATTTCAGATACATCATGGTACGGGATTATTTGGACTACAAGATCAAACCAGATTATAGAGCAAGATCTTTTAAGTAAGGTTCAACAAATTGGAATTCATTTATCAACGGATTTTTTTCTTCCATTTGAACTTATTTCGATAATTCTTTTAGTTTCTTTGATAGGTGCAATCGCTATGGCTCGTCAGTAATAAACATTTTTTTTTTACAAAAAGCAAATAAAATAAATAAAACCTTGTTTTGTCTTATTGTTATAACAGACAATTTATCTCAGTTCCACTTTCAAATTGTTCATATATATGAATATGAGCAATTCCAATCAAAAAATTTTGTTCTATCCATTACCAATACGTTTCTGTTCCATACTTGTTATGTTTGAGTTGAGTCAATCAAATCGGTGAAATTATTATTCATATTGAAATGAATCGAGATTAATGAGGAGTTGGTAAATGATGCTCGAGCATGTACTTATTTTGAGTGCCTATTTATTTTCTATCGGTATTTATGGATTGATCACAAGTCGAAACATGGTTAGAGCACTTATGTGTCTTGAGCTTATACTGAATGCGGTTAATCTAAATCTCGTAACGTTTTCTGATTTATTTGATAGTCGACAATTAAAAGGAGACATTTTTTCGATCTTTGTTATAGCTATTGCAGCTGCTGAAGCAGCTATTGGACTGGCTATTGTTTCATCAATCCATCGTAACAGAAAATCAACTCGTATCAATCAATCCAATTTGTTGAATAAATAGTTATAATGATCTAAAGAAAGATATCTATAGTTATCTATATATAGATAAAAAATTTCAGAATTCAACAATTAAAGTTAGTATGTACATGTATCACCCATATGATCATGTTTCCTAAAACGTAGGAAATCAAAGTATCTTGGCCATTTCTCATGAGCAGATCTAGAAGTCGATTGATTATAAAAAAATCGATTGTGATACCCCACTGATTCGTCTGGTGTCTACAATACATCATTCATTTATTACTGATCCACCAGATCGAAAATTGAAAACGTTCCAAAATTTTATAGATCCAATGTCACACTCAGTAAAAATTTATGATACATGTATAGGATGTACTCAATGTGTACGAGCCTGCCCTACGGATGTATTGGAAATGATACCTTGGGACGGATGTAAAGCTAAACAAATAGCTTCGGCTCCAAGAACAGAGGACTGTGTAGGTTGTAAGAGATGTGAATCCGCTTGTCCAACGGATTTCTTGAGCGTCCGGGTTTATTTATGGCATGAAACAACTCGCAGCATGGGTCTAGCTTATTGATACGTTCTAAAAAATTCGACTTGAATCCATTCGATTCCTCTTTACCGAGAAAAATCCGCACTCTATTTTTTTTATCGAGTGCGGATTTTTCTGGTCAAAACCTATCTTGTCTTTACCACGAGTTATTTTCCTTGGTTAACAATAATTGTTGTTTTGCCGATATCCGCAGGTTTATCCATTTTTTTTCTCCCTCATAGAGGGAATAAGGTAGTTAGGTGGTATACTATTTGTATATGCCTATTAGAACTCCTTCTAACAACCTATGTTTTTTGTTATCATTTCCAATTGGACGACCCATTAATTCAATTGGAGGAGAATTATAAATGGATAACCTTTTTTGATTTTCACTGGAGACTGGGAATTGATGGGCTTTCTATAGGACCCATTTTACTGACAGGATTCATCACTACTTTAGCTACCTTAGCGGCCTGGCCAGTTACTCGAGATTCTCGATTGTTCCATTTCCTGATGTTAGCAATGTACAGCGGTCAAATAGGCTCATTTTCTTCTCGTGACCTTTTACTTTTTTTCATCATGTGGGAGTTAGAATTAATTCCTGTTTACCTTCTTTTATCTATGTGGGGGGGAAAAAAGCGCCTTTACTCAGCTACAAAGTTTATTTTGTACACAGCAGGGGGTTCCGTTTTTCTCTTAATGGGGGTTCTAGGTATGGGTTTATATGGTTCCAATGAACCAACACTAAATTTGGAAACATTAGCTAATCAATCGTATCCCATAGGATTGGAAATCATATTCTATATAGGCTTCCTTATTGCTTATGCTGTCAAATTGCCGATTATACCCCTGCATACATGGTTACCGGATACCCATGGAGAAGCACATTACAGTACATGTATGCTTCTAGCTGGAATCTTATTAAAAATGGGAGCATATGGGTTGATTCGGATCAATATGGAATTATTACCCCATGCCCATTCTATATTTTCTCCTTGGTTGATTATAGTAGGAACGGTCCAAATAATCTATGCGGCTTCAACCTCGCTTGGTCAACGCAATTTAAAAAAGAGAATAGCTTATTCCTCTGTATCTCATATGGGTTTCACAATTATTGGAATTAGTTCTATAACCGATACGGGACTTAATGGAGCCCTTTTACAAATAATTTCTCATGGATTTATTGGTGCTGCACTTTTTTTCTTGGCAGGAACAAGTTACGATAGGATACGTCTTGTTTATCTCGACGAAATGGGAGGAATAGGTATCCTAATGCCTAAAATATTTACCATGTTCAGTAGTTTCGCAATGGCTTCTCTTGCATTGCCAGGAATGAGTGGTTTTGTTGCGGAATTGGTAGTATTTTTTGGAATAATAACCAGCACGAAATATTTTTTAATACCAAAAATAGTCATTACTTTTGTAATGGCTATTGGAATGATATTAACTCCTATTTATTCATTATCCATGTTACGCCAGATGTTCTATGGATACAAGCTATTAAACGGCACAAAGTCTTCTTTTTTAGATTCTGGACCACGAGAACTTTTTATTTCGACCTGTATCTTTTTACCTGTAATAGGTATTGGTATTTATCCGGATTTTGTTCTATCGTTATCAGTTGACAAGGTAGAAGCGATTTTATCGAATTACTTTTATAAATAGTTTTCATGAATAAGACATAAAATTAAGTAAAAAAACTCCAGTGATTTTTAAAAGCGCTCGCTTTAAATAAAAAAATAAAAAGAAAAAAAAAAGAATTCAATTGGAATTGAATTATAATCAGATACATCTGAAGTTTTTGAGAACCATTTAATTACTAGTTAATTAAATGGTTCTCAAAAACTCGCAAAACTTTAGTTATATATGATATGGAACCGTGTTCTTATGTATTCCTCAATTCATTTTCGTCAATTAGAAGTTAATCTGAATGCACCATAACTATGTAGTCCTATTCCTAATAGATTGACTCCAAAATAGCATATCCAAATTATAAGAAATCCAATAGAAGCTACAATTGCCGAATTCACAATCTGTAAACTTGGATTTGTTCTCGTATGTAAATAGATCGCGAATATGGTCCAAGTAATAAATGCCCAAGTTTCCTTGGGGTCCCAATTCCAATAAGATCCCCATGCCTCATTAGCCCATACTGCTCCTGAAAGAATACCTATGGTTAAAAAGGTAAATCCTAGACTAATAATACGATAACTCCAATGATCCAACCGTTGAGTCAATTGATACCTATGATAATTTCTAAATGAAACAAAGGAAGTCGTTTGTAAAACACTTCTTTTGTTATTTAAGTACTGTACCTCGCCAAGTAAAAATGACTCAATTAAAAAATAAAAAAGATTCCCTTTACCAAAAATTTCTATGTTTTTTCGAAATGTAATGACTAAAAGAGCTACGGATAATAAGGATCCGCATAAAAGGGCTGCATAGCTCAATAACATCATACTTACGTGCATCATTAGCCATTGAGATTGTAGAGCAGGTACTAATATTGCAGATTGATGCATTTCGGTTAAAAGACCTGAAGTGGCAAAGCCTTGGGTAAAAATAGCACTTGGGGCCATAATTGCGCTTAAATAATTTTGATGGTTACGTATTTTAGAAAACATATGAATAATGGAGAAACTCCATGAAAGGAACATTAAGGATTCGTATAAATTACTTAACGGGAAATGTCTTGAATAAATCCAACGCGTAACTAATAAACCTGTTATACAGAAAGAAGTAGCTATCATGCCCTTTTCTAACGAGTCACATAGTCCTATGATTTCGGGGACTAATAATTTTATTAAATGAGCCGTAATCACAATTGAAATAATAGAAAAAGAGATGTGAGTTAATATATGTTCTAAAGCGACAGATATCATAAAAAAATTAATTCTTAAATTCACTATTCAATAAAAAAAAGTTTCCTCGAATTATGAAATTGAAATAAAAAATGGAATTCTGTATAGGATCCATTGTGCTCCCCTTCTTTTTAGATTAGAGGGATGCCGCCACTCGGACTCGAACCGAGATGCTCTAGCACTGCTTCCTAAGAGCAGCGTGTCTACCAATTTCACCATGGCGGCTTGATCAAAATAATAATAGCACATATTAGATTTAATTGTCGAGATTGATGTAATCAATGTAATCTATTTTAGGAAACATTAGAATTGATGACTAAAAAATATCAAATCGAGATTTCGACATTCAATAATACTTAGCTTACTATCGTGATATGGCCTTATGTTAAAAAAAGGGATTTCACATAGTATAAACGAATCCGGGACGGTTAGACCTAGATAATTATGTTACCTTTCTGGGTATCGAATTAAGAATTGTCTTTTTTTTTATCTCATTTTTTTATGATTTAGTTATTATTTATCTGATTTCATAAACAAATATGAAATCTATATCTAGTAAAATAGATATCTATCACCAGTTATAGGTAGATATATAGAAATAGAATCAATTACAAAAAAAAAGTATCTATCTATATAGATTACAATCTATATAGATAGATAGATGAATAGGTATTCTATCTAGATGTCTATGGATAGATCGAGTTATCTATTGATCTATTCTACAATTCAAGTAGAAGATTTATTTTCTTTTTGATCATCTTATGGATGATTCACTTGTTTTATGTATATAGATAATTATATGTACATATATAAATATATTTAGATCCATGATATGGGATAGATCCGTGGTATGGAACCTACGGGTTTTATTCATTGGTTCGAAACAAGAGCAAATCTGTGCAATAATTCGAAAAGTTACAAAAAGCTCAAAAACACTATCTATTTTATAGGTTTTTGATCTATTAGGTTTAATAATTTATTGATTTTTTTTTCTATTAATTTTGACTACAGACCTATATCTGTTTTACTTTTTATAGATTATGCGATAAAAAAAAAGTAAAAAAAAAAGCGAATCAATAGGGGAAAAATGACAATCCTCATCTTGCGAATTATAAAAATTTATTATAATAAAATGTGAAACTTTCACCTTATCTTGTGTCTAACTCTTTTTTGTTTGCTTGAAAAATAAAAAGAAATAATACTGTTTTTAGAACCCAGTTAGACAGGTAAATTCTTATTCTACATACTACAACATCATTTAAATCTCGTGTAGATGAATTCAAGACATTAGTTAATGTAAATTATTCATTTGATAAGTCATCAAATTTTTTAGTCATGTCAATTGAGATTATTTCAAGGTTTTCTTACTTGTTTGTAGCACAAAAAAACTTTTTGAACGTCCGGTAGAAATAGATTTAGCTAAGGAGAAAGCTTTTTTTGCCGCCCAATATCCCTTTTTTTTCCAAATATTTCTACGAATACGTTTTTTTGATATAGAAGTACGTTTCTTTGGAACCGCCATTTCAAAAACATTAGTTATTTTATAGTTGGATGTGAAAGACATATATTGTTCAAAAAGAATCACTTTTCTATTGATTATCGATATTTATTCCATGATGAAGACTTCCTTCCTCCACTTGATCCTATAAAAAAAATATGGATATGTGCACTTCGAATATAATATTTCTAAGAAAAAAAAGAAATGGAAGAAAAAAGAAAAACAATGTCATTTTTCATATAACGGAATTATTTTTACATACATCTATATTGGATAAAATTATGTGAAAAGAAAGAATAATTCGTCCTCATTAGTACCTTCATATCCTTATTTGGATCCATTTCTATGGGATCCAATTTCATTGAAATACAACCAATTTACTTTTCTTATCAAGAAAAGAAAAAGGTTCTAATTAATATCTGAGTAGATTTCTATACTGTTGTCTTCCATTTTCAAAATAGAAAAACTTAGGGTAAGATAAGAACCCTTACCTATAACTAAATTAAGAAAACAATAACACTAATAAAATATTTTTCTATTAATTAAGCACTCCCAAGGATAGAGTACTTCTAATTAAAATGAAAATGAAACTAGCAATAAATTTCTTAAACAATACATTACTTGAAAAAGTCATTTTAGCCATTTCTTATTTTAGTTCTATGAAAAATAATTAATATCTTAATCAGAGAATTTCAAAAAAAAAAAAACAAAACATAAGTTTTTGATTGGAATAAAAAAAGCTAATCAATCAGTTACACAATGAATTAGTTAATGACTATGAATAAACTACCCTAAAAAGGGCGTCTCCATTGGGTAGAGTAGAATTTTAGTTGAATCTCGTGTTCGAGAATCAAGTACTTATTTTTTTAATGTTATTTTTTCTTTACTATAAGTATATAAATCGACCTAACTAATAAACTAATAGGGGACTGATTGAAAATATCATACTCTATTCTGTATTTTAATAAATATATTAATTAATAAAAAGTTATTTTATTAATAAAATAACTAAGTAATTAGTTTTCACTACTAATTCAGTTATTTAAAATAAAGCAATGTGACTTATCTATTTGAATTGAATTTTTTTGTAAAGAAACAAAATAATTTGATTATCAATTTCAAATCGATTATCCATTTCAAATTCTATTTGATTTTTTTTATTTGATTATTGTTACTTTTGTAGAGATAAGAGCTGGTGAATCAGAAACAATTAATAAGAAAAAATTTGCATTTTCTTATGGAGCATACATATCCATATGCGTGGATCATACCTTTCGTTCCACTTCCAGTTACTATGTTAGTAGGATTAGGACTTCTGTTTGTTCCGACTGCAACAAAAAATCTTCGTCGTATGTGGGCTTTTACTAGTGTTTCATTACTAAGCATAGTTATGGTTTTTTCAGCCAATATATCCATTCAACAAATAAAGGGCGGTTCTATTTATCAATATCTATGGTCTTGGACCATTAATAATGATTTTTCTTTGGAGTTTGGCTACTTGATTGACTCACTTACCTCTATTATGCCAATATTAATCACTACTGTTGGAATCATGGTTCTTATTTATAGTGATAATTACATGTCTCATGATCGAGGATATTTGAGATTTTTTGCGTATATGAGTTTTTTCAATGCTTCCATGCTGGGATTAGTTACTAGTTCCAATTTGATACAAATTTATATTTTTTGGGAACTCGTAGGAATGTGCTCTTATTTATTAATAGGTTTTTGGTTCACACGACCAATTGCAGCAAATGCTTGTCAAAAAGCATTTGTAACTAATCGTGTAGGGGATTTTGGTTTATTATTAGGAATCTTAGGACTTTATTGGATAACTGGCAGTTTTGAATTTCGGGATTTGTTCAAAATTTTTAATAGCTTGGTCCAGAATAATGGGATAAATTATTTTTTTGCCATTCTGTGTGCTTCTCTATTATTTCTTGGTGCAGTTGCTAAATCCGCACAATTTCCTCTTCATGTATGGTTGCCTGATGCAATGGAAGGGCCTACGCCTATTTCGGCTCTTATACATGCAGCGACTATGGTCGCTGCGGGAATTTTTCTTGTCGCTCGACTTTTTCCCCTTTTCATAGCCCTACCATACGT